ACAGTATCCGGAAGTACCGCTTGTGGAACCTCAATATCCACGGGCTTATTAGCTAAATGGCAATTAGCACATACAATACGTCCAGTTGCTTCTCGTGGATTTTCATAACCCTGCTGTGCAAAAATGGGATATGCGTTTGAAATGGATGCGCCGGTTATTATATATATCATGACCGATAGGGAAATAGATCGAGCAATCTCTTCCTTTATCCAAGAAAAGGTATTTTTAGTTTGCATGGTCCAATCGTTGATCCCGAAAATTTCTACAATAAAATTTGGTAGGTCGCTAGTCTAGTCCCCTATCCACCATTTTGTTATTTACTGTATACTAAAAATACTCAAAAAATTTTACCGAAAGATAGCAGCAATTCCCCCTTCGACGGGTAGAAAGAATAATGTAAGTTCGACTTTGCATGCTTGTATACAAAGTAACAAACAAACTTTATATTTGAATTGGATTTGGATCAGTGAATGATTTCTCAATCATTTATTGAATGATAAATAACTACAAGTGACGGAGATACGCGATTTAAATAACGAAAGATCCAATATTTTAAAATTGTATCTAAAATGACAGGAAAGGTGGAAACAAGACCAGATATAATTTGATCATTATAAGCAAACCCAAAATCCTTGTAGATATAACCAATCATTAGTTCCCAACCGTGGGTTGAATGGAATCCAATACAGAAATCCGTTACTAAAAGAATAGAAAAAGCTTTTATTGTGTCACTTAAATTAGATAGGAATTCTTGAACCCAAGAGTTAATAATAACAAGTTCCTCATTACCTAAAAAGGAATAACTACTTAGAATAAAGAAATAGATTATATTTGTCGAGAAGTGCAAAATCATATGGATACAATCTTCATTGTGCATCGTGACCAATTGGATCGTTTCTTTGTGTATTCCTATATGAAGTTTTGGTAGATGTGTTTCCGGGTATTCTTTTATCATTTCGTCCAAGAGGAAGAGTTCCTCTAATTCTATGAATTGTACTAGAATACTCTTTTCGTAAATGTCATTCAAGAAAGTTTCGCATTGCCCAGTATTCCACCAATTTGTAACCCAGGATTTAATACTTTTATTGAATGAGAGCGAAATCCACCAGGGCAAAAATATTATAGATGCAAGATATAGAAGGGAAATGAATGCTTTCTTTTTTTTTTTTTAACATTTTTTCATCTGTGAATTATTAATGAACCACCTCTTTCATTGACTCTAGGCAGTCTAATCTTTCTATCAAGCAGGAGTTCGATTATAAGATAGATAGTAATCCCAGGAAATGAATGGGGATTCTCAAAAAAGTTCAGTTAGGTTATGCTCTAGAAAAAATAAAATAGGGTTCTTGACTTGAGTTTTTTCCTCTTCCCGCATTTGATTGGATTTATTCTTCATTTCTCAATTGAATCGGTACACGCAAGAAATAGGCCAATTCCGCAGCTTTTTGCTCAATTTCTCGCGGAGTCAAATTTTCATCAGTACGAGTCAAAGGAACGGCACCCTGACCTCTGATTTCCATATAAAGGACACGACGAACAGAAATACCTTCTTTAACTTCTATTCTGATAGATTGAATATCCTTGATAAGGAATCGTAGAAAGATTCGACGGTTTTTCCCAGGGAATCCCCAACGAAAAATACACACGAGTCCTTCTTTTTTATCGAATCGATCATAACCACTACCTACATTCCACGCAATTGTGCACCATAAATAGGAACTAATAAAGAGACCCGCAATCCCATAGAAAGACATCACGATTCCTTGCGGAAAAAAAACGATTTGCTGAGACTGAAATAAAGATATCAAATTTCTACCAAGATAACTAGAAGTTCCAACCAATAAAAATCCTAATGAACCAAAAAAAAGGATAAAAGCCCAGCAGAAATTGCTTGTTTTTCTAGACCCCGCTATAAATTCTATCCATATAGATTCTGATGGCCAACTCATACATACCAGATCCAGTTGCATTTTATTGGAATTGAGAGAATAAGCATATACTTAATTTTGATTTTTTATTTTGTTTCCGAAGTAACTCTAATCAGCTAGCACTATTTGTGAACCCTTAGGAATAATCCATCGAATTGCTTAGATCTAAAAGCATCCCCCTTACTTTATAGGATCCCCCATAAAGATCTACATACCTACGATACAGGGACTTTATATGATCCATCTGCTGCGATCCCAGTCCACAGCTACAATTCATTTACCCATACATCATGTTTATGCATACGCATGCATAAGAAATAGCTTTTTGATTTCTATTCGGAAAAACGACTTGTTATACAATATTCTACTAAATAGATATCCATGATATCTAAGTCTTGAAAAAATAGATCAGATTTTGTCTTGGTCCCATCGCATCTAAAAAATCTTAGTTTTTTGAACATATAAAGATAAAGAAGCCATTGCAATTGCCGGAAATACTAGGCCCACTAAAGGCACAAAAATAGAGGGTAAGCTGTTGAAAGTTGTCATAGAATGGGTACCTCAATTTTATATTTGTACCTGTTATTGTTACTTATAAAGATATCTCAATAATAATTAACAATTATATTAGAATTCGTATATTATACTACTATAAAACTAATTACTAAGTAATAAACTAATTAATATGTAATTAGCGAGTAGATATATATCTAATAAAAAAAAGTACAAGAACTGTAGAACTCAATAAATGAACTTGACGATCGAAAAATATCTGTATAATAATCCACTTGATTTATTATTCTGAATTTTTTTTATTGATTATTCAAATCTACGAATAATAAATAAAAAAAAAAGAGTGTTAGTCAAAATTTTGGAAAAATTCGATTCGTTAGAATTCGACCCCGATCCAAGAAGGGAAGGAGGATTTTTATTTTAGTAAAAATAGAATTCTCGCGCGATATTGAAAGATCAAAAACTCTATATCTATTTTTTTCTATATTTGAATTCTATATACATCCGCAAGAGAGGAAGATTGAATTCCTTTTATTAGTCTCGCCTAATTCTAATTTCATTTCACAGAGGGAAGAATTCCCTTTTTATCTTCTTACTAAACTAAAAGATTGCTCATTAGTAATCAGTAATATGGCTAAGAATAAGAATTCCCATAATTCTTTCTACAATTCTATTTGATGCTACAAAGGAAAGAAAACCCCATTAGTCCTACTTTGATTCTGATAAACTAACTACAACTACCTTTTCCATACAAATCAAAAATTTAACTTATAACTTAAGGCTCTACCTGATTTGGAGTTGGAGTCAAAGGAAAAAAATCGTGGAGCTGAAATAACTCACTCAGAACACCTTTTAAAAGTTTGCGTGGTACAATTAGATCGAATAAGCCCTTATCAAATAAATATTCAGCCTCCTGTGAACCCTCGGGTACTGTTGTATTCAACGTTTGTTCAATTACTCTTTTACCCGCAAATGCAATATAGGCATCGGGTTCGGCAATAATTATATCCCCTAACATACCAAAACTAGCGGTTACTCCACCAGTAGTAGGAGATGTAAGAATAGATACATAGAATAACTTTTTATTTGATTGATAATCATATAAAGCGGAAGATATTTTAGCCATTTGCATCAAGCTTAAACTTCCTTCTTGCATGCGTGCTCCTCCGGAAGCACACACTAGAATAAGAGGTAAAGATTGATTTGTAGCATACTCGATCAAACGTGTGATTTTCTCACCTACTACGGATCCCATACTACCTCCCATAAACTGAAAATCCATAACGCCGATTGCTATAGGAATACCGTTTAGTTGACCTGTACCTGTTTGAACAGCCTCAGTTAATCCTGTCTTTCTTTGATAAGAATCAATACGATCTTTATAAGATTCCTCTTGATCTTGATCAGATTCCTCAGGATCTTTAGAAGATTCCTCAGGATCTTGATCAGATTCCTCTTCAGAATCAAATTCGCCCTCTTCAGAATCAAATTCAACCTCTTCAGAATCAAATTCGCCTTCTTCAGAATCAAATTCAATGGGATCCAGAGAGATCATGTCTTCATCCATAGGATTCCAAGTGCCCGGATCAATCGAAAGTTCGATTCTGTCTAAACTGTTCATTTTCAAATGATAGCCACAGTATTCACAAATATTCATTTTTGACTTCAAAAATTTCTTATAATTTAATCCATAACAATCTTCGCATTGAACCCATAAATGCTTGTATTTTTGAGTTCCATTTAAATCATTAGATTCTTCTTCGATAGTTAAATCATTATCACTCGCATTTGTTTTTGTATGGAAATTATCATCTTGACTATGACTTTCCCTTTCATCACAAACGGAATTTGAAATGGAACTCTGATTGTCATTGGAATTGTAACTCTCACCGCTAATGAAACTATCAATACATATTTGAGAACGAAGATAAGAGTCAATGCGACTATTAATGTAATTAATCCAACTAGAGTTACTACTAGAATTACTATGACTAGAAAACATACTTTCTAATTCACTCAAAAAAGAATGATCATTATCAATCTCAAAAATTTGATTTTCAATATCAAAATATATGGAATAAGTATTCCGATTACTATCCCTAATGAAAAAAGTTTCATCAGAAATGAAATTCCGAATGTCTATGTCTTTGCCGGCGATTAAATGATCAAGAGTACTGTAATAACTAGAATAACTAGAATTCTTACCCTGAATGTTTTTATCTTCTTCTGTATCGTTTATAACCGGGTCTTTGCTTATACTAGGATTTTCTATAGGACCAAGGCTATCCATTGATCTACTTAGTCCGCATCTGTATTCTAATTTCCCCTTAGCCAATATGGAATTGAACCAAAATTTTTCCATAGAGCTTGCCTCTATTTACATGAAAGTACAATAGATGAATAGTCATTCAATAAAAAATCAAATTAATTGAATATTTGATTTACTAATAAGCATATAGACACAATCACCAGAATATTTAACTAAATAAAATTAAAATAATGAGTGAATATTGAAAGAAATGATTATACTTTATGTTTGTTTGTGAGAACTCGGAGTTT